GGTTGAACCCACACGTAAAAATAACATTGCAATAAATTGATAAGGTAATATTTCCATTTACTCATCAGGAGAGGCGTGCCTTTTGAGCCCAAAAAGGCTTTTCCTTGATACCTAACATAATGAATAAAAGGATCCTTGAACAACCCTAGCTTGGATTGAATAGAAAAGCCTTCTAAAAGAAGTTTTTTTATTTTTCCATAGAAATGGATTCGCTCAAAAAAGATTCCAAAAGATGTTGATCGTAAATGAAACGATTGGTTACGAATAAAACCGAGTATGGATTCGGATTCACATACATGAGAATTATAGAGGAACAAGAAAGATTTTTGATTCCTTTTTAAAAAAATGGAAATGGAGTTCTTTAGTGTAATAAGACTATTCCAATTATCATACTTGTAAAGAAAGAATCGGACTAAATGTAACGAAGAAGCATCTTTCACCCAATAGCGGAGGGTTTGAACCAATATTTCGAGATGGATGGGAGGGGTTATTTCTATATCTGACACATAAGTTAAATGTACCAATTGGTCTTCTAAAAAAGGAAATAAGGAATGAATTGAGCGTAAATTCTGAAATTTGACTATTTCTTTCCTTTCGAAGGAAGATTCAAGTCGTAGAGAAAATAAAATTTCTATAATTACTGAAAAAACTTCTGATAGCATTTGAGAATATAAATTCTTGTTGTGCCCCAAAAATGCATTTTGCTTAGAACCACCATTAGTATTAGTAAAAAGAGCTAGATGATTCTGTTGATACATTCGATTAATTAAACGTTTAAGAAGTAGAAAACTTAATTTTTTGTCATAATCCACATTTTCCAACAAAACGGACCTATGATCATGAGCAAATGCATAAATATATTCTTGAAAGATAAGTGGATATAGGAAGTCATGTTGACGAGACTTATCGAGTTCTAAATATCCTTTAACTTCCTCCATTTAAAATAGAAATTCAATTTGAATAAAAGATAATGGATTTCGTGGATTATCAAATGATACATAATGCGATACAGTCAAAACAAGGTATTAGAGGAATATAAAGAATAAACCCCTAAAGAATAAACACCTCGGAGATAGTAAACTCATCAACGGACTCTCTATCCTCTCTTTTCCATATAAAAAACTTTGATTCATTATAAGAAGGTGGTTAGAAATCCTTTATTTTTCCAACTTAATCGCTCTTTTGATTTTGGAAAATGGATATTTATCAATATACGGCTTCTTTTACACAGTCATCCCCACTCTAAAAGGGAGAATAGTTAGGATTTTTTTTTTTAATGGATAATCCATTCATGGGAGAAACCTTTCCCGGAGCAGGCACTAATATATTTATAACGTATAATTAGATCGGGTAGTCATTCAAATTACGAAGATAAGCACGTGGCTTTTTGTTTCCCTACAATTGGAGCCAAAGGGCTCTATCCATTTATTCACCTGACCCAACTTTCAATTCATTTTATTTTGCTCCAAGAATGCAAATCAGGACCAAACTTTTAAGAATGAAATATTCTCAGAATTCTCTATTGATACGACATGCTATTTTTTCCAGTCATTCCTATTTCGGATCAGTCGTGGTCGTACAAACTCTACCGACGGTATGGACGAATCCCTTGCTTCATCCAGATATGTAAAAGATCCTAGTCGCACTTAAAAGCCGAGTACTCTACCGTTGAGTTAGCAACCCCAACCAAGCCAAAAAGGAAAGTCTATAAATCTAATCAAAACCAAACTAAAGATTGCATAACACAATCAAAACATTGAACTAAGAACTAATAAAAAATGAAGGAAAGAAAAACGAAAATCTATGGAACGAAGATGAAATGGATCTTTTTCTTTTTATCCACGATCTAATTATATTTGTTCGATAGACTGTTGTCAAGATAAATGTTGAGAAAAAAATACAATACAAAAACGACAAGAAACTCCATTCTAAATTAATAAGAAAAAAAGAAGGACTTGTGTTGGATTGGCACTACATGGATTAGCTACATAGATAATAGATAGATAAAAACTAAATGGAAATAGCAAATATGAAAACAATATATTGGAATTAATTAATCACGAAGTTGACAAAGCAAGTTTAATCTCATTCTTTAGAACTGCAAAGAAAACCATCCAATTAAAGGGAAGATCATAATTTTCTATTTGTAGATCCAAATTCTTGAGTTATTCTATTCATTTGAAGATTTTTCTATCAATATCAAACCAATACAAGGTATTTTCATTCTTATCATGTGATTTTAGAGGAACAATAAAAAATGGGTTCTGATTAAAGAGAATAGTAAAGAAAAGTTATAAAAAATTAGATTAGATCCGAGTCATACCCACACTTTTTTTTTCTTTCATTTTGATTGATTAAGAAAAAGTTCCCTAAAAACATCTGCCTTCTTTGAAATATCATGAACAGTTCCTGTCGGTTTAGCCCCCTTTTCAAGGAAATAGAGAATAGCGGGAACATTTAAATGGGTTTGATTCCTTATCGGATCATAAAAACCCACTTTACGAAGATCTCTTCCTTCTCTTCGGGCTCGAACATCAATTGCAACAATTCGATAAATGGCTCATTGGGATAGATGTAATACCCCCCCCAGAACCGTATAAGAAGTTTTCCCCTCGTACGGCTCACGAAAAAATGATTCGAAATTCTATAATTTGAATGCCAAGTAGATCCCTAAAATCATTAAATAAATAGAATCACAATAAAGCCCTTTCTTGTTTCTAAAAAAACAAAAAAGACATTCGTACTCATAACTCAAGTTAGATAACTCTCAAATAGTTCAAAGAATGACCTTAGGAATTTCAGTTATTGAGCGGGCTCTAACCCCTTTCTGTCTCGTTTAGAAGTTTTTTTTCTTTTCTAGCTATTAAGACAATTGAAAAAGTCTTTCCTTGTTCCACGATCTTTTATCTTTGCTTTGAATCCTTGGGTTTAGACATTACTTCGGTGATCCTTAATCATTTCAAAATGGCAGCAACATACCCTTTTTTTATGATTTCTTATATCAAAGAATCATTCGAATGATTGATTCCCACTTTATACACTTTGAATCAAAAGAGTTTTACCAATTCGAAAAAACGGGTTTGAAACGTGTTCGAATTCGATCCTTTCGATTTATATCTTGAAGATAAACTTACGAAGTTGTTCCAACTTATTCATTGACACTCACCCTAGATCCTTGCCCCTGAGAAATCAATAGTTTCTACTCGAGCTCCATCATATTATGTACTATTTGAATTCTAATCGAGAATAATAGAACAGAAGAAAAGATGTCGAGCCAAGGGCACCTTCATTGCTATCTAAAATGACGGATGTAAGAATCCACAGCTGATCATGTCCTTCAAGTCGCACGTTGCTTTCTACCACATCGTTTCAAACGAAGTTTTACCATAACATCCTATAGTTTAGAAATGGAATCATGAGTAGTCATTGGTTTGGTCAGTACTCCTTATATAGTAATGCATTTTACGTGTATATGGGTGGCGAAATTCTTTTCTAAGGAAATCCTCACGAAGAATTTCACTTAAATCCCCTCTTAAATCCTCTATTTAAATCCCAAATTTTATTGTATATTATTGTATAAAAAATATTGTATTATATTTATATAATTATAGAAGAATAGAATTCTATAATAAAAATACAATAGAAATAAGATGAATAAACGAGTCCTGTTTAATGAATCTGCATCTTCGAGTACCGAGAACTCACAGGAAATCATGGAAACTATTGAAAAAAATTCCTACTTCGACATCATTATTTGGACATCATTATTTGAATACAGTACATTTTTTTCAGCCTATCCTAAGATAGAAAAATCCATCTTTCTTTTCGAATTCAACCATCAATAGGTTAAGGAAAATAGCTAAGTAAAAAAAAGAAAATTCCGGTTTTTTATGAAGTAGATAAAAAGAGGTATGTATATCTGTGAAAAATTTTTCTTCCTTATTGCTTTATCTGATCAAAGAAATAGGAATCGAACGAGTAAAGGATTTCCGTATCTATTCGCTAAGTTAAACAACTGTCAACTTAATTATGGATTAACTATTTCAATTAAAAGGGTCACAAGCATTTATCACAAAAAGAAAAACACTGTTGTTACTGAAATAGAACGATACATTGAAGTCCCCACTTGAAAGTCAATTTTCTGTAATCTTTCCATAAAGTGACTAGAATTGTTATCTATATCTATATTTACAATTATTAATTCATTTTTGGAATTAGAGCCAAAATAGAAATACCTACAAAAAGGGGGTTCAAAGAAAAAAGCATCTGTTACGTATGTAATTTACTTGATCTTTTATTAATGAGGTTTCATAGAACAGATCAAGGTATTAAAATGGATACTTTTCGTTATGGAGATGATGAAGCATAAATAAAAAGCAGGCTTTTTTCCGAGATGCACTAGGTGAGCTAGTCTAGATATAAAAAAAGGATTCGGATTAAGCTCTTGTTCCTAGTTTTTATTTTACCCCACTAGAGTCTTGTCTGAAGAGACTTAATACCCTTGATTGAATTCCATTTCTACCAAGAAATATCTTTTATTTTAATCTTTAAATTAAGGGAGCCAGCAGATACAGTTTTTCTAAGTACTTACCTTGTTATTGTAAATAAACGGGGGTTTTGAAAAAAAAAAATCTTTCTTTATTCACATATAATCAATATCCTCTGGGACGGAAGGATTCGAACCTCCGCATAGCGGGACCAAAACCCGTTGCCTTACCACTTGGCCACGCCCCACTGCATTTAAATTCTTCACTAATAAACACTACTGTTAGTATTGGTTATTCGTCAATTCCAGCCAAAATTTCTATGGAATGAATAATTTTTAACACGTGTTGATATAGAATTATATAAAAATGGATTGATCATTACATATAATTGAATTAAGATATAAGATATTGTATGAAATTCAAATTTCTTCTATTTCAAATTTGAATTGAAAATGGAAGGATTTTTATTGGGGTAAGTTCAAAGAAAAAGAAGGGTTTTTGAGTCTATTTTACTTTCTTCATTTTCCCTTATATCAATAACTCAATCAAAAAGCAATTATCTCCAAGAACAAAAAACTTTTGTTATGCTTAATATCTTCAGTTTGAGTGGTATCTGTCTTAATTCTGACCTTTATTCGATTCATTTTTTATTTGCCAAATTACCTGAGGCCTACGCCTTTTTAAATCCAATTGTAGATCTTATGCCAGTTATACCCCTGCTATTTTTTCTCTTAGCCTTTGTTTGGCAAGCTGCTGTAAGCTTTCGCTGAGCTATTTAATAGAATACTGTTCTAGAAAAAAACTATCCTAGAAAAATGCATGCTTTATTCGATAAAAATGCTAACAATTGATAAGATCAGATAGAGCTGAGCTCTTGGTGCAAATAAAATAGTTGCGCTAAATCTGGATCACCTCATTTCTGCATTCTGACCCTTTTCCGGTGAAAAACTCGAGTGGGTTACTCAAGAATTAACTATTTTTGTTTTAGATATTAAAAAAACTTTTGGTAATGAAAGAGTCTTCTTCCAAATATTACAAATGAATTTATGAAAATTCATTTTTTTTTGAAACTGCTTCATTTCTTAGTATCAAAATAGTTAGGATATGTGGTATAAAAATGGCGAATCTATTCTCTTTTTTATAAAAAAAATGATATTGGAGATTGTGTAATGCTTACTCTCAAACTCTTCGTTTACACAGTAGTTATATTCTTTGTTTCTCTCTTCATCTTCGGATTCCTATCTAATGATCCAGGACGTAATCCTGGACGAGAAGAATAAAAAAATAGGATAAGACTTTTTCCTTTCTTTTGCTTTATTTTCAGATTTTCTTAAAATTTTTTCGATTTACTCCTTTAAATTTAATTTAAATTTAAATAGGAATTTTACTTTAACAAAATAAAAAGGATTTCCTTTCCGATAAATATTAAAGAAAACGAAAAGATAACTTCAACGGAAACGGAAAGAGAGGGATTCGAACCCTCGGTACGAATCGCTCGTACAACGGATTAGCAATCCGACGCTTTAGTCCACTCAGCCATCTCTCCAGTTGAAAAAGAATAAGTACTATGTTACATTACTTAACTTAACATGTATAAGGTAAGGATTGAAAAGAGTATTTCTTCTTGATTTTTCCTTTATTATATAAATCTAAAGAAGGTTTAACCGCAATCCCATGATTTTTTTTTGATAAAGTAAGAGTAAGGGCTTTCTCATTCCCACGGCCTGGCCGGGTTAGTACCTAGCCGGGCCTTTTCAAAATACTTTAGTCTAAAAGGGATTATTCTTTCTTTTTTTTTTACTAGATATAGTTGGAACTAATTCCGAAAACTAGACGTAAAAAAAAAGAAAGGATAATTAAAAGGATCCTCTCCTTTTTATTTGATAAATTCTTTACTTGAAAAAAGGGGGTTAAATTATTTAACCGTGGATTCTTCCATCAGATATTTTTAGGTTATAACTGAAGTTATTTTATCGAAAACCTAATTGGTCAAAAACCCTCGAGCAAAAAAAGATAGAACAGGTTATTTAACTAATCCCTTTTATTAATAATTAAATAATTAGAGTCACCTGAGAAAAGGCATCAACACCCTATTTTTGCTGATACCGCTACAATTTTTTTTGTTCGACAAAAACCCATTTCTATACAATAATGACATTGTAAATGACATTGTAGCGGGTATAGTTTAGTGGTAAAAGTGAGATTCGTTATATGAATCCCCTAATAGTTAAGGGGTCCTTCGGTTTTCTTTGTATTCCGAACAAAAACTTCATTTCTTAAAAAGGATTTAACCCTTTACCTCGCAATGACAAATTCGAGGACAAATCCACATTCTCGTGATGTTTATCCAAATTTGAATTAAAAATTTGAAAATTGGATTCTGAAATTACGAAACAGAATTGTTATTGAATTGGATTAATACTTCCAATTGAATGAGTATGAGTAAAAGATCCATGGATAAAGTAAAAAAATTTCTAATCGTAACTAAGTAACTAAATCTTCTATTTTTATTTGTCGAGGGAAAATTGAAGCAAAATAGCTATAAAATGATGACTTTGGTTTACTATAGACATCAACATATTCGTTTAGCTCGGTAGAAAAAAGGCTTTTCCTCAGGATTCTCTCCACTAGAAATAGAGAACGAACTAACTAGAAAGATTTTTCTAATCTTCCTCTTATAGAGGGATCATCTATAAAGCGAGCTGTCTTGAATGTATTCAAGATAGAAAAGCTGACATAGATGTTATGGGTCAAATTTTGTTGCTTTTTTTTTCGTTCTTTGTTGCTTTTTTTTTCGTTCTTTGTTGCTTTTTTTTTCGTTCACAGCTTCAATCATAGAATTTCTCCATCTTCCATAAAGGAGCCGAATGAAACCAAAGTTTCATGTTCGGTTTTGAATTAGAGACGTTAAAAATCCTGAGTTGACGTCGACTATAACCCCTAGCCTTCCAAGCTACCGATGCGGGTTCGATTCCCGCTACCCGCTTTTTCGTTTTTTTCTATATTTATCTAT